CTTCTATCTAGACCGTAGGTGCATAAGAGAAGTCTAGAGTTTGATTTTCTATCTTCTAGCTGTCCTAACAAGCCAAAAGCGTAGAGTATATAAATAGAATCTTTCAATCAATTCTTCTTCTAGTCCATCCTTCGGTTTTTTGCGATAAAGCGGCTTCCTACTGTACTGATTGGACTTCGCGCTGGTACTAGTAGTGCTTCCCACAAATGGTATCGAAATGGCGATTGAAGCTTCGGAAATAGCCAATGCGCTCATATCTCGAATTGCACGGAACCCACTACCTTTTCGATAACAAAGCCCTCGACCAAACCCGAAATGAGTGATTCATGCCGCTGGCTGCCCACCTCTTTTCTTTCGAGCCTAGGCTTCTGTTGGATGTCGCTTAGTTTATATGTCCATCTTTTCCCTTAAACCAGAGTTTCTCCCTCGAATAAGTGGAAATACATACACCACCGCCTGTAACAGGATTGCTAGTTGGCCCCCTTTTAGCGATATCCCTTTCAAACATGAGTAGGAGACTTCTAGTTGAGAAAGTCGTTGACTTGTAAGCCGTAGTCTTCGATTCTTGCCTTGGCAGAGTAGATGTAGATGACTTCCCGAAATCTCGTATATAACTACCTATGGATCATCTAGGTCTTTGATTCGTTCTTGCACCCGCTCCCGCGCATCAGAAGTAGTAGAAGAAGTGTTGTTGCCACCAGAGCTATCATCACTCGAAATGGTTGTTAAAGAGTCATCATTGTTGTTGCCATCACTACTAGAGCTAGAGTGAGAGCTAGTTGAAGAAGTGCTATTGTTATTGTTGTCTGAATCACTCCCGGTTACAGCATTCCTTTCATTATCACTGCCGTACCCGTAGCCTGAGCTATCGTTATTGCCGTAGCCGTCTGAGCTATTGTCTTCACTAGCCTCTCCGTAGCCAGGGCTACTATTTGTTCCATGAGTCGTATCTGTTGAGTCATCAGGTGCATTAGTTTCAGAGTCATAGCTTGAATTAGAACTGGTGATTGGGTCTTTGCCTCTACATGAGCTATTCTTTTCTGAATCACTACTAGAACTCAGATCAATGGTTGGCCTTTCTTGTGCTGTTGAAGAGCCACCTGAGCTATTAGGCCTGTCATGGCTGCTATCATCACTCAGATCAAGCGAGGTTCTTACAGCATCATTGTTTCCATCCTCTTTCACATCATTGTTTCCATCTTTCACATCCGTAGGCTTATTAAGACTGTCATAAGTGCTATAAGAAGTGCTATCAGTTGTAGTCTTGTTGCTAGAAGAATCATCATAAGAAGTTGTATCTCTTTCTTTTTGTTCTTTTTCTCTTTTCATCTCTTTTACAAGTGCATCCCATCCTGAAGAACTCTTAGTTGTGGTAGGCGAAGAAGTACTATTGTTATTGTTGTCTGAATCACTATCATTGCCAGAGCTAGTTGAAGAGCCGTGCTTGTCTTTCTCTACCGTAGGCGTGTCATGGCTGCTATAAGAAGTGCTATCATCGTTGTTGCCAGAGTAGCTATCATCAGAATGGTTATCAGAAGTGCTATTGTTGTCCTTGTTGCCAGAGTCTGAATCACTATCATTGCCAGAGTAGCGGTTAGAGCTAGTTGAAGAAGTAGTCTTGGTGCCAGAGCTAGAGGTAGGCGAAGAAGTGCTATAAGGTGCATCATAAGAAGTCTTTGTATCATAGTTGTTGCCATTGCTCTCATAATCATAGCTATCATAAGAAGGCAGGAAGTCAGCTAAAGATTCGAGTCTTTCGTCTCCATCCATTTGTTGACCCATTTGTCGACTATCCATGTATTTAGAGTAAGCGACGTTGACACATGCTATACGATATTTGTACAACATCAAAAGTCTAAGGTCAGCATTATCTCCCTTCTCAGCTTCTCTTTTTAGCTCCATATGGGTTCTCTCTTTCCATACCCATACGTGTTGTGCTTTTTCTTTATCCTTGTCAAGAAGTATCTGAACGTCTGGATCATAGGGATAAGGAATATCAGCAGAATACTCCCCAGCATACCAGTTGGATAGTGTAATATCTTCTACTCTTGTCTTACCTTCCCTGATGTCCTTCTGGGTCTTGAAGATAGCATAGGCCCGGTTTGCACATCTGATGTCAGATTTCCAATAATTGATTATTCTAGGGTTTACTACATCGTCTGAATTGAGTTTGCTTAGCATTTCTTCTGCTTTTGCTTTTCGATCCCAGATCTCTTTCACTCTATCTTTGTTCTCCATTCTAATAACATAGTATGAAATCAATTCATTTTCTTGATCTTCTCCGTGGTCGATTAGGTTTATGATAGAGTGTTCGTTCTCTCTTCTAGAATCATTTGTATCCCGCGCACTTCTGGTGTCAGAATCAGTTGTACTGACCTCATGTTGAGAATAATCATCTATGTCTCGCGCTGTAGTGTAATCATTTGCAGTAGGTGCATAGGTAGAAGTAGGCTCACAAGTGCTAGTTGAATCAGTGGCTTCTCTTTCTCTTCTAAGTTCTTTTACAAGTTTCTCCCATCCTGAAGAATGGTTATCAGAAGTGTTAGTAGTCTCATCTTCTTTATCATCTATAGGAGGTATGATTTCATTCTTATTGTCACTGCCAGAGTCTGAATCACTACCAGAGCTATTGCTATTATCATTGCTTTCATTAGAACTGCCGTAACCAGGGCTAGAGTCTGAACGATTGCCTGAGCTATCGTCTTCTCTGTCAGCATCACTCTGATATGTTTCAAGCGTGGTATTTAGGCTTTCATTAGGATCTTTCTCATTATTGATTTTCTTGATAATGTATCTCAAGTCCTGATTTGAGCAGTCTTTTAAGTTTTCCACTTTAAAGGGTGTGGTCTCCAACCAAACATTATTTTCAGTGTATACCACATTCCTTTTGGTACCGATATCCACATTCATCGCAAGATTCGTAGTTTTCTTAACAATCCGAAGTTTATTCCAATCAACACCAAAGGGAGTCGAATACGGTACACTTTTCTCGTTCTTTCTGTTAGCATATTGGTTTTCATACCAATCAATGTCAACAAAATGTTTTGCTGCACCCTTGTGTTTTAGTACATTTTTACCATCAATTGTAGTATAGCAATAGGTTTTAGGTGCTAAAAAGAGCCCATGCGCTATTTTATCTTCTAGCTTCAATTTACCTAAGACTGAAGAAGATACCATATCATCTGGTAGTGGGTTACCAAGAACTATAGAGTCTGTGTCTGTGTAGTAGCAGTCCTCTCTTGCTATATATGGATACATATGGATCCTTGCACATGCTGTAATAGCCGCTGCTAGTTGGACTGCAGCATTCTTAGGCGGGTCCCAACTATCTGTTGATAAATCTTTATTTAAATTAGCTACGTATATATCTTCGTTCAGTTTGTGACCATTTATGAAAGTATCCTTTCTTACTAATTGATTGTAACAATCTTGATCGCAGATCTCGGTAATAGTCATTTTTGGATTGATACCAAATCTGCCGTAAAGAGAATTCATAAGGATTTTGTAAACATAAGACATTCCTTCATTCCCATCTTTCTTAGCCTCTAACCTGCTATTATATAGATCGTTGACAAAGGTCTTGAAAGGGCTTTCCGCCTTCTTAAAGAGATAGCCACGTAGAGGGTAGATGGTGTAGCCCAAATCGCGAGCATATTTCAACTCCTCGCTATAGTAAACACCGACAAAGTATCCTGTTGGAAAGATGAGAGATCCATTAACCTTTTCCCTATAGGGTAGAAATGGGTTTTTGATAGAATCCGGGCATTTCACAAAAGCCTCAATAAATCCATAGAGGGTGTCTAAATCCTTATTCCTCAGATCTCCATTCCAGTATGGTTTACCAGCAGGCATTGGGTATTCTTGCATCACATAGGGATAGAGAGAGTTCACATCATAGTAGTACAAGTTCTCACCTCTTGGTTTATAGACATCAACATGACCTCCGTAGTAGCCCTTCCTGATGAATTTATCTTCATTCACGTTTGCCTTTCGAAAGAAACAGGTGATTGAGTAACTGCTTCTTCTCCTATTGATGGAACTAATGGCTGTTTTCTCTCTGTGACTAGTGCAATCTTTTCTTGCATGTGTTCCGCATCTTACTTTTGTTATGTTACATTTCCCTATCTGCAGTGAAACAATTTAGAAGGATCTTATCTTACCTCCCGGTGACCGGCTTTGCGGGACCGCCTGGTCCACTCTTGGCTAAGGGCGGGACTTTCTCGATCACAGCTTCTCTTACTGACAGACTAGCAATTCAATCAATCACTCATCATATAGAATAACGATCGACAAGTCCAGAGTGTGCTCTCAACTCGACTTGCTGCTGCATTAGCTACACGAAAAGAAATATACAAAGCATAGCTTGACTCCTTATAGAGCATAGCACTGGCCAATCTCTATACCTAAGAGTTGTTACAACCTTAGCGAAGGAAACGTTTCATGTTCCTGGGGCTACCTTTCTTAGATGAAACCTGGAAGTGCCGGAGAACAACAAAAGAATCGAATCCATGGGCGTGCCACAGCGACCGAAGTGTGCTATTTCAGCTGTCCTTGAGTGAGAGAGACTTGGTTGGGGCATTGCATTTCGCTGGAAGGCTTTGACTTCATTCTGCCAAACATGATACTAATTAGCGTCTTGGGGTGAAAGGGGGATGCCTCCCCAGTCGAGAAATGCTTTGTCAGCGATCGCCCTAACCAGATGAAATGGAAATGGACAGACCTATTTACGTAACTTTCTTCGTTTGCGCCATTGGGCGATCCCAGTATTAGGTAGTTGGTCTGCTAAGCCTTTACCAAGCCGATTTCCGGTAAGAGAATACGGTAAACCCCTTAGCTAGGAGCAGCTTCCTTGCCTCACATTTGATGGCTATTGGCGGATATAATCCATGAAGAAGGAACGGAGGCATAAACATCAAGAATACATCGGACGTAGGCCCTTGTATTGAGAAGGTAGTTTACTGACTCGACTAGGTAGGAGAGGTTGTTTACATGCTTGGTGTTCTACACTTTGGGAGACAACCTACACGTCGAAGACTACTCTCTCTGTTCAGAATCTATTGCCGGTGAAGAACCTTCATTACCTACATGAAATAGAGATAGAATCCTGCAAAGCAGAACCCATATAGAATACCAACTGATCCTCTCCCATTGGTCGAGCATCTTTCGAACCAACGGTTGTTGTTGTTGTTGGGGCATAGAGTCATGGGCCGGATTTTGCATAGCATATCCGTTCTCTTAGAAGACCGCAGGCAAGTAGAGAGTGAGCAAGCCAGACAAAGAGCTTCGTACGAACTCTAGCTACTATAGGCATCTATCGTTCGTATACCTCAGACTACCCAGTCTTCGGAATACTCACTCGCTTTGAGAGCATACCTCGTAAGAGTCTATAGTTAGCTTATATAATAGTAGTATAACCTATATTGCTATATACTAAAGTATTTCTTTCGATGGAGAAGGGGTCCGCCTTCTTATATTTAGACATCTAGGATTCGACTTGTATTATGGATACTAAGAATCAAGAACACTTTCACTACCTGACCTAACAAAGCAAGCTTTAGAATCAGTAACTAGCCTAGCGGAATCTTCACTTTATGTACTAAGACTCGCTCCTGCTCAATCAACCAGTCCAGATCTCGTTAAACCAAGACCGTTTCCACCTGCATCAACTGATTCCTTTGGCCTAGAAAGCGAAGTAACAGCACTTCTTCCATCAAATGAACCACTAAGTACACCAGAAAATGTAGTCCACTTGCTATACATAAAATCACTCTCTTGCCCGGGGCTTCGTGTTCTAATCCTGCTCTCAATCTCTTGTGGGATCTACTACCGTAGTAATAGCAGTTCAACCCGTGCTTATCGTTCCCGAATTAAGATAGGGGAATCAACAACCGTTCCAGCTCAGCAGTCGTCATCGGCTCAACATCCTCCATTACCACTAGTGAGCCTGGTGTAGACTAAGTGGAATTTTGAGTGATAGCCTGAATGATGCATAGTTAGGAATGTTTCCACATCCCATTTCCTCACTGGACTCAGAAAGAAGGATAGCGCGGCAGCCAAAGAGCGGTTACTTTCTTTCGGAGCAAGCCTCACCGGGGAATACGCTCTTTTAGTTCGGTGCCACTTAAAATCAGAGGACAGAGGAAGAATGAGAAGCTACCTTAAGCTAAGTCGGTCTTGCTTCCTTCCTTTTTAGAAAAAAGAAAGTCCCGATGGGTTATATAAGAAAGGATTGGATGGCAGCTTTGTTCAATATTCCTTAGTGAACGCAGAAAACCAAGACTTCAATGTTCCGGCACTTCAATCTAGAGACGGGATATCCTTAGCCCGGAACTCGTTCAACGCTAGAGAAGTAAGGATTCAGTCTCGCTCGCGTGCAACCAAGTTCCAGAAACTGTTAATACAGATCAGATACTGGTATCTATCTAAGAGTCAATATCTGTGAGAAGCTTCCGTTTGATCATCAGCATTAGAGAGTTTTGCCGGTAATAGGTCGAACTCGACTTGTCTAGTGAAGCAGTAACGAGCGCCTACATAACCAGTCCAAGTAAACTTTTAAAAGTTAGATGGTTGGTAGTCAGACCCTAGTAGTTCCCCCGGCCATTTTTTTCTTGCTCAGTTCCTATAAAAAGGGATGGTCCCCAAAAAGTACATCTGAGTTTCTCCTCTCCCAATTTTCCGTTCTTCCTTGCACTTTCAACCCGATTCACCGCCTACCTCTACCTCTACCTCTACCTCTATGCTTTAACCTCCAGCCTTTTTTCAACTCCCGAAACACCCGATCCCTTTCCTCGTCAGCAAGATCCTGCGCGACCAGGCCTCTCGGTTTCCAGTTTTTCATCCTGTCGTCGACAAACCGACTCCTTTTTGGCTTGGGGGCCCCTTCCTGGCGGCTGTTGGAGGGCCCCGCCTCCATATCCGCGCCCCCTTCTGTAGGAGGGCCGTGCTCTCCTTCGAGAGGGGACAATTCTTCGAGTGGCGACAGCGCTTCCCAAGAGGGTGACCCCGTATCCTCATCCCTCTGGCTTTCGGCCAATAAAGGAAGGATAGGCTCTCCCCCAGAAGGAGCAGGTAAGCTCCCCCCAGGCCCTGTCGTTATTTCACCCGCCGCGCCTTTTCTTAAAAAGGGTAGGACGGCGTCCATAAGATCTCCCGTGTTCATAAACACCAAGGATTCCCTTATGATCACCCCGAGTAGGAGAAGACAGACTGCTTTGAGCACCCAATAGGAAGAGATTGGAGTCCCCCTCCCCCACGGTACTCTAAACAGAGTTGCCCCCCATAGCCCCGCGAAAGCAAAACGAAGGTGGACGAAGCATAATTGAATAGCCCCGGCACCCATTGATTTTGCAACACGGGAATTAAAATCTCGAGAACGAACCTGAATGGCTTTTTTAGGCCCAATTCCATACATTTTTGTTGAGGCAATTCTGACTTGTTTATCGGCAACTGATCTAGCTCCTGAAATATATAACATGATTGCTCCTTCTCTTTATATGTTTT